ATATTAATAATATATATATATATATATATATTAGTATTAATAGGTAGTGTTGACAAATATTTACTCATAGAGGTGTGATAAAAAATGGGTATTTTTTTGTCAAGAAGACGAAGGGGTAAGAGGAGGTTTTAAAAACTTGTATTTTTTGTGAATATAGTAAATACAGTGTTTATGAAAGTTGATTAAATTGTGTTTAGGTTTAGAAATTAGGTTGGTTTTGTAAAAATACTTGTATAATAGGATAAAATAAGAATCATTAAAATATTCTGGTTATGAAGAGTGTAGATTGTTAGTTATACTTGTTTCTTTTAATTCTGTTGATTGTATCATTATTCAGCGATCGATGTGGTTGATTTTTATACATGATTGTTTCATGGTATATATATTTAATTGTATTTTTGGATTTTATAATAAATAAATGGTATTTAAATATCACAGAAATAGTTAGTTCTTAATAGGTGTTTAGATATAATTACTTCGAGTATAAACGAATCTATTTCATTATTAAGTTATTGTTTTAAATGTATATAAATATATTGTTGTTTTATTATGATTGTCAAAAGATAGTTTAAAGTAAAATAATAGCATTGGAAGCTATAGATTGAAATTATAATTTTTATTTTTTGATTTATAATAAGAATTTTAAATATTGCTTTTCTTTGTATATAATTTTGGAGTATTTATGAAGTTAATTTTTAATTATATAAATTTTTTTGTTTTATTTATTATAGATTAGGTTTATTTATATATGTTAGCTTTTTGGGCTTTTATATGTTGTGAAGTTTTTGTGGTGTAAATAGCACGAGAGGTTTTCAATTTCTAGGTATAAATATTATTAGTTATCAGAAATATGGGTGATTTTATTAGTATAAAAAGTATGGTTGTTTTCCAAACAATTGGTTTAGTTATGATTAAATAAAATATAGTATAATTTGGTGTATGGGCATATAAAGTTTTGATCTTTAAGGAAAAGGTTCAAGTCCTTTTTTTGTAAAGAGTTTTAAGTTAAAAAAAACTATAAGTTTTCAAGACTTACAATAAATAAAAGTGTTTAAATTCTGTATGAGGTGGTCGAAGTTATAGTCGGTAGATTGTAAATCTATTTATAAGTGTTTACTTTCTCATGGTTTTATATTTTATATAAAATATTAAATTGCAAATTTAAAGAAACATAAATTTTGTTAAAACTTAAATAAAGTAAGCTAAATTAAGCTGTTGGGTTCATACCTCAGAAATAGATTTTGATTATCTCTTTATTATATATGTAAATTTGATTTTGGTTTGGTTTTTAATTTTTATGGTTTTATACATGTTAGGTTTTTTGGTAGTTTATAAGGTTTCGTGGAATTTTTATTATCATCATGCTTTTATAGTTGATTTAATATTTTATATATTAATATGGTGGTTATTTATTAAATAATATTTAATATAAATTATAAGGTTTTCAGTATATATATTTATACAATGGATGCGAGTTTTATATAGAGATTGTAAGTAATGATTGGATAAATTTGTGCCAGCATCTGCGGTTATACATATAATCAGAGTTAAAAATATTTGGTTTAAATTAAAGTTAAATATATTTTAGGTGATGGGATTAATATAGTTAATTTTTTGGTAAAATATATAATTAATTTGTTTACAATTCTTCTCTTTATTATTGATTCTTTGAAATTTTGAAAATAAACTAGGATTAGATACCCTATTATTTTAAAGTGTAAAAATTGATTTTATTTACCTAAGTATTATGAAGATAAATATTGTTTATTATCAATTTTTATTTAAAACTTAAAAAGTTTGGCGGTTTTACATATCCAGTTAGGGGAGTCTGTTAATATAATTTGATAATCCACATTTTAAACTAATTTTTTTTTGATATTATAATTATTTTTATATAATTTATAACAGTTTATATATTGCTGTCGTCAGTTTATATTTTAAGAATTAAAGAACTAGTGAATATTTTATATTGTTATGTCAAGTCATAATGTAGCTGATGAAAAAGGTTTAATGGACTACTTTAATTGATTTTATTTGTTAATCCGGATAATGAAGATTATATTTTATTAGTAAGGTGGACTTAATAGTAAATTAATGATTAGTATGCATTGTTGAATATTGGTTTTGTAAAATGTACATATCGCCCGTCACTCTTGTTGTTTAAATAAGATAAGTCGTAACATAGTAGAGGTAATGGAAATTGTTTCTGGAATAATATATATTTCAAAAATTAACATAATTTTAATGTGTCTCACTTACGTTGAGAGGATAATTTATATTAAATTATTTTTGAGTTTATTTTAATTATGATATAGATTTTTATTTAATTTTTATTAAAAGTTTTATATTTTATAGTAATGGGTATAGAAATATTTTTTTTATAGTACTGAAAAGGATTTTTATTTTTATAAGGATAGTAGAAATTAAAGTTTGTACCTTTTGCATAATGGTTTGATAATATTTATTGATATATTTTTATGTTCTCGAAATATAAAGATTTATTTACTTTATAGTTTTAGTAATAGTTAACGTAGTATAGTTATTATTTTAGAGGTAAATGGTAGTGAAATGTTATTCGGTTTATATGGTAGCTAGTTTATTGTTATGAACATTTTAGTGTTATTTAATGTTAATTATTTTATTGATAATTGTAACTTTAATTTAGTTATCAAGGGATAAGCTTTGAGACTTGATTTGTAAGAATTATAATGTGATTATTTAGTTAAGGTTGAATTAATAGTTTTTCTTTTTTATAAATGTTAATAGTTGTATTTTGTTTTATTCTTAATTTTTGTTCAATAAATTTTTTTTATTAGTATAAAATTAAATATAATGTTAAAATGAGTATTTTTTATTGTTTATTTTAATACCTTTAAAATTTGTTTATGAAAATTAGGTTTTTATTATATATATATGGATAAAGTAAGATAAAGGAACTTTGCAAATATTAATTTCGCCTGTTTATCAAAAACATGTCTCTTTGAGTTTTTTTAATGGAGAGTTGGGCCTGCTCGGTGATTTATATTTAACAGCTGCGGTATTATAACTGTACTAAGGTAGCATAATAATTTGCCTTATAAATTGAGGCTAGAATGAATGGTTTGACGAAAATTATACTGTCTCTATTTTATTCATTAGAAGTTAATTTTTATAGTGAGAAAGCTTGGATGATTTAAAGGGACGAAAAGACCCTATTGAGCTTTATATTATATTTTAAATATAATTTGTTTTGTATTTATTTAAATATAATTTTGGTTGGGGTGATCAAGGAATAAAGTATATTTGTATTAACTTCCTTAGATATTATATATAAATAAATTAATAAACCAAATTTATTGCTTAGAAGATAAGTTACCATAGGGATAACAGCGTAATTTTTTTTGAAAGTTCATATTGAAAAAAGAGATTGCGACCTCGATGTTGGATTAAAATAACCTTAAGGTGGAGAGGCTTTAATTGGTAAATCTGTTCGATTTTTAAAATTTTACATGATCTGAGTTCAAACCGGTGTAAACCAGGTTGGTTTTTATCTTTTAAATTTATTTTTGTGTTTAATTTAGTACGAAAGGATTAATTAAAATTAATTTATATATTAATTTTATAAGATTTTTATAAAGTTGGCAGAATTATGTGAATAATTTAGGATTATTTTATAAAAGTATATCTTTTACTTTATATTAAGATGGCAGAATGATGTGAAGGATTTAAGATCCTTTTATGTAAATTTTATTTGATTTTCTCTTAATAATGTTTGTTGAATTAATTTCTTATGTAGTAGCTTGTATTTGCGCGTTGTTAGCGGTTGCTTTTTTTACTTTATTAGAGCGAAAAGGGTTAAGATATTTTCAAATTCGTAAGGGGCCAAATAAAGTAGGGTTAATAGGGTTGCCTCAACCTTTATCGGATGCTGTTAAATTGTTTAGTAAAGAATTTATTAAACCTACACTTGTAAATTATTTTCCTTTTTTAATTTGTCCTTTTTTAAGATTATTTTTTTGTTTATTGTTATGAATATTATTTAATAGTTATTTTATTGTAGGAATAGGTGGTTTAAGTATAATATTATTTCTTTGTGTGTCAAGTGTTGGAGTTTATACAGTTATAGGAGCTGGTTGGTTTTCTAACTCTAAGTACGCGTTATTAGGTTCTGTCCGTGCTGTTGCTCAGAGTATTTCTTATGAGGTGAGTATATCATTGATTTTGATAAGTTGTTTATTGTTGGTTGGTAGTATCAATTTAATTAATTTATTTAAATATCAATTTGTTTGTTGGGTTTTCTTTGTTAATTTTTTTATATTTATAATGTGGGTTGTATCAATGATTGCAGAAACTCATCGGGCTCCATTTGATTTTGCTGAGGGAGAATCAGAATTGGTTTCAGGATTTAATGTTGAGTACGGTGCAGTAGGATTTGCGTTATTATTTATAGCTGAGTATGGTAATATTTTATTTATAAGTTTTTTATGTAGGGTGATATTTTTTGGGGGAGTAAGTTTAAATGTTTCTTTAGGATTAAGAATATCGATTGTTATAGGATTAATAAGTGTATTATTTATTTGGGTACGTGCTAGATATCCACGATATCGTTATGATTTGTTAATATATTTAATCTGGAAGAGGTATTTACCTTGTGTTTTAATAATTTTAATTTTTATTAGGATATTTAGTAAAATAATATGTTATGTATAGATCATTAAATAGTTTATGTTAAAATAATAACGTTGGAGTTTATATATTAAAAATTATAATTTTTATTTTTTGTAATGGTATTAATAATATTATTTTCTTTAGGATTCTCTATTATTAGGATATTGATTATTTTAATTCAACCTTTAAGGTTGGGTTTTATAATCATACTGGTTAGTGTATTTATAAGTGTTATAGTTTCTTTTTTTGTATATTCTTGGTATGGTTATATATTGTTCTTGGTTTATGTGGGGGGATTATTAATCATATTTATATATATTATTAGTTTGATTCCCAATTTAATTTTTTTTTCTAAAGGTTTATTTATATATATATTTGTTGTAGTTATAGGATTTTTAATAATAAATTTTATAAGTATATATATATATATAGATGTAGGTTTATTAAATATAAAAGTAGTAAATATAAAGTTTATAAGTTTAGGTATATCTAGTTTAATTATAAGTGGATTTAATTTTTATTGTTATGTGTTTTTGGGGGTATTATTATTATTAATTTTGATTAGTGTAGTAAAGATTTGTTATTATTGTGAAGGTCCATTACGTGTTTTTAAATATAAATATGCTTAGTTCATTACGAAAAACTCATCCTGTGTTACAAATTATTAATGGGGCGTTAATTGATTTACCATCACCTGTTAATTTATTTATTTGATGAAATTTTGGTTCATTATTGGGTTTATGTTTAATTATTCAGTTGTTGAGTGGTATCTTTCTTGCTATACATTATACTTCTTGTATTGAGTACTCATTTGATTCTGTTATTCATATTATACGAGATGTAAATTATGGCTGGGTATTACGTTATATTCATGCTAATGGTGCATCATTTTTTTTTATTTGTTTATATATACATATTGGTCGAGGTTTATATTATGGATTATATATAAATGTATATACATGAAATGTGGGTGTATTACTTTATATTTTAGTGATATTAACTGGTTTTGTTGGGTATGTATTACCTTGGGGTCAAATATCTTTTTGGGGAGCAACAGTAATTACTAATTTAGTTTCTGTGGTACCATATATTGGTGAAGTTTTAGTCTATTGAATTTGAGGTGGGTTTTCTGTAGATAATGCTACGTTAAGTCGATTTTTTTGTTTTCATTTTTTGTTTCCTTTTATTATTGTAGGGTTGGTTATTTTACATTTTTTATTTCTTCATGAAAGTGGTTCAAGAAATCCTTTAGGAGTAAATAGGGATTTAGATAAAATTCCTTTTCATCATTATCATAGATATAAGGATATATTAGGTTTTTTTGTTATATTATTTGCATTAATTGAACTAAGTTTATTATTTCCTAATATGTTGGGAGATGCTGAAAATTTTATTCCTGCAAATCCTTTGGTAACTCCTATTCATATCAAGCCTGAGTGATATTTTTTATTTGCTTATGCCATTTTACGTTCAATTCCTAATAAATTAGGTGGTGTAGTTAGTTTAGCAATATCTATTGTTATTTTGTTTGTTTGTCCATTTTTACATATTAGTGGATGTATGGGGTTAACTTATAATTTTTTGGGTCAGTTTTGTTTTTGGTTTTTAGTTGGAGTGTTTTTTATTTTAACTTGAATTGGGAGATGTCCTGTGGAGTATCCTTATGAGATGATTGGACGAATTTTTAGAGTTTTATATTTTACTTGTTTTTTAATTCGACCAGTATTGGATATATTGTGAATGTATATTTTAGATTATTAAGTTATATTGGATATATATGATTTTGAAAATCGTTAAAAAGTGTTCGATTCACTTGTAACTTTATAGTTATAAAAATAATGAATTTAATTTTGGTTTACAAGACCAATGTTTTTATAAACTATTATAACTTATATGATTATAAATAATTGTTTATTAATAAGTATATATATATATGTTTGTGGATTGTTTGTATTGATGTTTCAGTGGAAACATATTTTAAATGTTTTGTTAGGTTTTGAAGTGTTGACATTAAGAGTTATTTCTATGTTTTTTTTTTCTTTAGGTATAATTAATTCTGATTTTTATTTATTGGTAGTTGTTGTTGTTTTTGGGGTCTGTGAGGCGACATTGGGGTTAGCATTATTAGTAAGATTTATTCGATTACATGGAAATGATTACGTGTCAAGTTTAAGAGTTTATAAATTATAAGTATATTAATAAGAATAATAATATTATTTTTCATGGGTAAGAAGATAAATTGGGAACTTTGTTTATGGTTTATAATGATTTTTAGTTTTATAAGGTTAAAATATTTAAGTATTGATATTACAGGTATTAGAGAATTTTATTTTGTTTTTGATAAAATATCTAGTATTTTAGTGTTATTAAGATTTTGAACGAGGAGTTTAATATTATTATCCAGTTATAAGTCTATTAAAATATTAAATAATAAGATTGATTATTTTGTTTTTTGTGTGTTGTTATTATGTCTTGTTATTATTCTTTTTTTTTTAGTAAAAAATTTAATAATATTTTATTTGTTTTTTGAGGTGTCTTTAATTCCAACGTTAATATTAATTTTGAGGTGAGGTTATCAGCCTGAGCGTTTACAAGCTGGTATATATATAATATTATATACAGTTAGTGCTTCTTTGCCTTTATTACTTTGTTTATTATTATTTGGTTATCAAGAAGGTACTTATAGAATGGATATAATTAAATTATTATTTACTAATAGATTTAGATTTTATTGAGTTCTTGGTTTAATATTAGCGTTTTTGGTAAAGTTACCTTTATATTTTTTTCATTTATGGTTGCCAAAGGCACATGTAGAGGCTCCAATTTCTGGATCAATAATTTTGGCTAGAGTGTTATTAAAATTAGGTGGATATGGTGTTATACGGTTTATAAGATTATTTAAAATTTTAGGTAATAATTTTATAATTTTATTAATTGGAGTTTGTTTATGAGGTGGAATATTGACCTCTATTATTTGTGTGGGGCAGAGTGATATAAAAAGGCTTATTGCATATTCTTCAGTTGGTCATATGGGAGTTATGTTAGCTGGGGTAGTTAGTGGGTTTATTGTTGGTTGAGAGGGTGCTATTTTAATAATGGTATGTCACGGTTTATGTTCTTCAGGTTTATTTTGTGTAGGTAATTTAATTTATGAAAAGATTAATAGTCGAAGATTATTTTTGTGTGGGGGGATAATTAATTATAATCCTATAATGAGATTATTAATGTTTTTATTATGTATTTGTAATATAGGTGCTCCTCCCTTTATTAGATTGGTTAGGGAAATTATGTTATATATTTCTATATATATATATAGATTTTTTTTATTATTTTTTGTGTTAATAATGGTTTTTTTAGGTGGTTTGTATAATTTAATTTTTTATACTAGTGTTATACATGGTCAAATTATAAGTTTTATTAAAGTAATTAGGGTTAACAAAAGTAGTGAATATTTACTCTTGGTATTACATATTCTTCCTTTAATATTATTTATTTTAAATGTAGGATATATTAGGAAGATTTATTTTTAGTTAGTAAAATTAGTTTATTTAAAATACTAAGTTGTGGGCTTAGGGAAAAAGTATTACTTTATTTTACTATGAATAAATTAAAATTAGAGATTTTTTTTAGGTTTTTATTGATATCAAATTTTTTTGTTATATTTATATTATTTATGTATATAATTTTAAATAATTGTTCATATATTATTTCTTGAGAGATTTTTAATGTTATAAGGTTGTTTGTTGAGCTAGATATTTTATTGGATTGAGTGAGATGTAGATTTAGAAGATTAGTTTGTTTAATTTCTAGTTCAATTTGTATTTTTAGTGTTAGTTATATAAGAGGAGATTTAAATGTAAAACGTTTTATAGTGATTTTAATATTATTTGTTTTATCTATAAATTTTTTGATTTTTATTCCTAGTTTTGTTAGATTAATTTTGGGATGAGATGGATTAGGGTTAGTATCATTTTGTTTAGTTATTTATTATCAAAATAATAAATCATTAAGTGCGGGAATATTAACTGTATTAATAAATCGAGTTGGGGATTGTTTTATTTTGGCAGGGATTAGTATTATATCATTTATAGGACATTGAAATTATTTATGTATTTGATATTTTTGGTTTTTTGAGATTTGTATAATCTTTGTGGTAATTGCTGGTATAACTAAAAGGGCTCAGATCCCTTTTAGTAGTTGATTGCCTGCTGCAATAGCAGCACCTACTCCCGTATCAGCGTTAGTTCATTCTTCAACTTTGGTAACAGCGGGTGTCTTTTTGTTAATTCGGTTTTATAATCATTTGGTTGAAGTTGTTTTCTTTTGTAATTTTTTATTGTTTATTTCTATTATAACGACTTTTATGTCAGGGGTATGTGCTATTTATGAATATGATATAAAAAAGGTAATTGCATTATCTACTTTAAGTCAGTTAGGAGTTATAATAATATCATTAGGTTTAAAAATACCAATATTAGCATTATTCCATTTATATACGCATGCGATATTTAAAGCTCTTTTGTTTTTATGTGGTGGGAATATTATTCATAATTTTTTTGGGATACAGGATATTCGTGATTTAAAAGGTGTTAGATATATATTACCTTTTACTAGTATTATTTTTAATATTTCAAATATAGCATTATGTGGATTTCCTTTTTTAGCGGGATTTTATTCTAAAGATTTAATTATTGAGATGGTATTAATTAGAAATATAAATATATTGATTGGAATTTTTGCTTTATTTGGTGTATGTTTAACTATATTATATTCTATACGTATATCTATATATATAATTTGAGGGGATGTAAAAAGTGTAATTTATGAAAATATAAATGATAATGATTGATATGTCATTATATCAATATTAATTTTGTGTAGAGGTGCATTATTTGGGGGATTTATATTACAAAGATTAGTAATTTATTTTAATGAGGTAATTATTTTACCTAGTATATATAAATTAATGGTTTCGTTTTTATTAATATTTTCTTTATTATTTTCTTTTAGATTATGAATATTTGGATTGAGTAAAATAAATTATAATTTAATTTATTGATGTAATAGGAAAATATGATTTATATCTTCTTTAAGAGGGTATCCTTTTATAATATTAATAAAAAATGTTAGTAATATAAATTTAAAGATTATTGATATAGGTTGATTAGAAATATTAGGGGGTCAAGGAATTCTTAAGATAATTAAAAAATTAATGTATATTATGGAGTGATGAATAGTAATTTTATTTAATATTAACTTAATTATTATTATGTTTATTATTTTTATGTTTTACTTAAATAGCTTAAATATTAGAGCATGACGTTGAAGGTGTTAAAGTGATAAAATCTATCTTTAAGTAAGAAATTTATATTATATAATTTATCTATTGATGATTATCAGAGTATAAAGTAATTAATAAAGAAAAAATATAACCTTGGATGATAGCAATACCAATCTCAAAAATAAAATAACCGATTTGAATTAATAATACAATTGAAGTTGTAATAATGGAGATGTTGATTAAGGAAAATGATAGAAAATCTCCAATAAGAGTAAGAATAATATGTCCAGCTCTAATATTAGCTGCAATTCGAATAGCAAGAGTTAATGGTTGAACTCTAATACTTATAATTTCAATTAAGGGAAGGAAAGGGATTAAGAAGGATGGAGTTCCTGATGGTAAAAGAGAGGCAAGTGATGAATATCTATTATTATAATATGAAGATATAATTAATCTTAATCATAAAGGTAGCGAGAGAGAAAATGATAAAACTAAATGGCTTGTGGTACTAAATACATATGGAATTAATCCTAATAAATTAAAATTAATAATTATTAGAAATAATGATGAAATAATAAGTGAAAAACCTCCTAAATTATTTCTAAATGATCGAATGATTTGAATATTAATAATTTGTTTGGGGATTATTATTGAATTATTAAGAAACGATGGTGAAATTCATAATGAAGAATTAATAAAGAAGAGTGATCAAAGGGATAAAATTCAAGTTAGAGAGTGAAGATATAAAGTAGTTGAGTTATGGTCATCAAATGAGGAAAAAATGTCTACTATCATTTTATCAATTATATTTTAAAATTTTTTTGGAAGGTTTTTGATTAATTAAAGTATATTTATTTTTATTATTTCATCATATAATAGATGAATTTATGAATAATAGAAATCAGAATAATATAAAAAGTATAATTCAATTTAATGGAGATAGTTGAGGCATGTAAAAAGTACTATGTAGTAATAGTAATTTAAACTTGACAAATTTATGTTATTCATTAACTAACTTTTTATTCATTTATATTAAGCAATCAATTGTTAAAAGTATCTATATTCACGATTTCTAACGTAATAGGTATAAATGAGTGTTTTGCTCCACAAATCTCAGAGCATTGTCCATAATATAATCCAGGTCGATTAGAAAATAGATTTAGTTGATTTAATCGACCTGGAATTGCATCAACTTTTACTCCTAGAGAGGGAACTGTTCATGAATGGATTACATCAGCTGATGAAATAATTATTCGAGTGTTTGTTTTCATTGGGATAATTAGGTGGTGATCTGTTTCTAATAACCGAAATGATCCTTTATTTAACTCGTCTGATGGTATTATGTAAGAATCAAATTCGATATTTATGAAATCTGAATATTCATAACTTCAATATCATTGGTGTCCTAATGCTTTAATGGTTAATAGAGGGTTGACTGATTCATCTAGTAAATATAATAATTTTAAAGAAGGTAAAGCAAGAAACAATAAAATGATTCTAGGAACGATTGTTCAGATTGTTTCGATTTTTTGACTTTCTGTAATTATTATTGATGAAAATTTATTTGTTATTAGTAGGACTGTAATATATATAACTAATGTGAGAATAATAGTTAAAATAAATATAGAATGGTCATGGAAAAAGATTAATTGTTCTATGAGTGGGGAGTTTGCGTCTTGAAATCCTAATTGTCCTCATTGGGTCATAAATATTAAATAAATAAGGCTCCTGTTTCTATTTGATTATGAAAGTCTACTGGTAATCGATTATCTCATTCTAATGATGTATTTAAATGGTTAGATCAAATAATTGTTCGTTGGGAGATTAATCTTTCTCAGACAATAAATATAAAAAATATAATTGAGGTTAATGATAATAAAGATCCTATCGAAGATAGTATGTTTCATTTAGTATAGGAATCAGGATAATCTGAATATCGTCGGGGTATCCCTGCTAATCCTAAGAAGTGTTGTGGAAAGAAAGTGATATTTACTCCAATAAATATTATATAGAAGTGGGATTTAGTATATTGTTGGTTTAATGATAATCCTGTAATTATAGGGTATCAATGTGTAAATCCTGCAAATAAAGCAAAAACTGCTCCTATTGATAATACATAATGGAAATGTGCTACTACATAATATGTGTCATGAAGTATAATATCTAATGATGAATTAGATAAAACAATCCCTGTTAATCCTCCTGTAGTAAATAAGAAAATAAATCCTAGAGATCATAATATTGGGGGAGTATATTTAATAGGGGAACCATAAATTGTAGCCAATCATCTAAAAACTTTAATTCCGGTTGGGATGGCAATAATTATTGTTGCGGCTGTAAAGTATGCTCGTGTATCAACGTCTATTCCAACTGTAAATATATGGTGGGCCCATACAATAAATCCTAATAAACCAATGGATAATATTGCATAAATCATACCTAAACTACCAAAGGTTTCTTTTTTTATAGAATAATGTGAAACGATATGGGAAATTATTCCGAATCCGGGCAAGATTAAAATATATACTTCTGGGTGACCAAAAAATCAGAATAAATGTTGATATAGGATGGGGTCTCCACCTCCTCTAGGATCAAAGAATGTTGTATTGAAGTTTCGGTCAGTTAAGAGCATGGTAATTGCACCTGCTAGTACTGGTAGTGATAAAAGTAATAGGACTGCTGTAATAAATACAGATCATACAAATAATGGTAATCGTTCTATTAATATACCTTCTCACCGTATATTGATGATGGTAGTAATGAAGTTGATTGCTCCTAAAATTGATGAAATTCCTGCTAAGTGTAGGGAGAAAATTGCTAGGTCAACAGATGGTCCTATATGTGCTAAGTTTCTTGATAGAGGAGGGTATACTGTTCATCCTGTACCAGCACCTCTTTCTACTGCAGCGGAGGATAGGAGTAAAGTTAATGAAGGGGGTAATAATCAGAATCTTATATTATTTATACGGGGAAATGCTATATCTGGAGCACCTAATATTAAAGGTACTAATCAGTTTCCAAATCCTCCAATTATTACGGGTATTACAAGGAAAAAAATTATTACAAATGCATGGGCTGTTACAATTACATTATATAATTGATCATCATTTAATAGAGATCCTGGTTGTCCTAGTTCTGTTCGAATTATTAAACTTAATGAAGTACCTAAGAGGCCTGATCAAATTCCAAAAATGAAGTATAAAGTTCCAATATCTTTATGATTTGTTGAGAATATTCATCGCATATATCATTATAGGAATGAAGATTGTGGTTCCTATTAGGTTTAAACATAGAATTGATTTTATATTTATTTTTATTTTATAGGTTTTTAAAAGATAGAAGGATTTAATAGTTATGATTATTGTTAAGTTTAAATAGAAATATAAACTAATAAGAGTACCGATGAATAATATTATAGGTAATATAATTATATTTGTTTTTAGTAATATATTTAAAATCATTAGTTTTGATAAAAATCCTAATATTGGAGGAATTCCTGCCAATGATAAAACTAGAGCCATAATAAAAATGTTTTCCTTGTTTATATTATTGTTTTGTTGTGTTAATGAGTAGGTAAACAGTATTGATTTTATTGAGAATCATATAAATAAAGGGAGGATAATAATAGTATAGATTAATAAATATCTAAATATAAGAGAATTATTAATGTAGCAAGTAGGTAGTATTCAACCAAGATGTGAAATAGATGAATAAATTATAATTAGTTGTAGATTGGATTGATTAATGGCTTGGACTCTTCCTATAATAGATCTTAAGATTGCTGATATTATGATAATAAGGTAATTATAATTAATGAAGGATAACATAAATAAAGGTGCTACTTTTTGTCAGGTTAAAATTATAAATAGTATTAATCATCTTATATTTTTACATATTGATGGCAATCATAAGTGGAATGGTGCTCTTCCCACTTTAATTAATAACGAGATTATTATAATAGAGGAGAGTATAGATGTATTAAATATGGAGAATATAGAAATTGAATTTATGTAATTATAAATAGATGTTATAATGAATAATGATGATCTTATTGATTGAATAATAAAATATTTAACTGAAGCTTCAATTTCTATATTTTTAAATTTAATATTTATTAGTGGTAAAATTCCTATTAAATTTAGTTCTAATCCTATTCATATTATTAATCAATTAGAGGACGAAAGTGATATAATTGTTCCTATAATTATTATAATAACAAATATAAAGTTGGCAGGAAAAAATTTATTGTTCATAAAGAGTAGTACAATTATGAATTGCTCATAATAAAGTTAGCAGCTTTATTATATAACATTATTACTCTTATATTCATTTTAAGGATCCTTGATTTCATTCATGTATAAGACCAATGACTAGGATAATTAAGAAAATTATTGATGAGGATAGATAGATAATTGAGGGGGAATAAAGTAAGTTAATGATTATTGGTATTAATAAAATAATTTCTACATCAAAAATTAGAAAAATAACTGCTAGTAGAAAAAAACGCATAGAGAATGGGGATCGGGTATATCATGCAGGATCAAATCCACATTCAAACGGAGAATTTTTTTCTCGGTTTTTGTTACTTTTAAATTGGATCACTGAACTAATAATAAATAAAATAATGTTTAAAATGATAAGGAAGATAGAGAAAAGAAAGAAGGTATACATAAGTATAGAAGATATAATTCTTATGATTTATAACATCAATATAATCCGTTCATTCCGGCGCTATACTCCAGTGAAGAAATAATTATTTCAGTTTTTTAATTAACAGTTAAATGCCTCTAGTTTGGCTTTTCACTGAAACAAGGGTAAATAAATACCTAATTATGGGTCGAAACCATATATGATAATTCATTTCTTGTTTGGTATTAAATAAGATATTTATTACTTTTTAATTGCAAATTAAATTTTCTTTATAAAATATAATACCATTAAGGATTAAAAATAAATCATTTTCTAGATTAAAAGTCTAGTGCTTATATTCGGCCACTTAATAATTAGTGAATTAGGATCCTCATCAATATACAAAAGTATATAAAAACAATCATACAACGTCTACAAAGTGTCAATATCAGGCTGCTGCTTCAAATCCAAAGTGGTGTGATGAAGAGAAGTGATTTATTATAATACGGATTAAACATATAAGTAAAAATGTTGATCCAATAATTACATGTAGTCCGTGAAATCCTGTGGCTACAAAGAATGTGGATCCATAAATTCTATCTGAGATGGAAAATGATGTTTCTACATATTCTATTATTTGTAGAATTGTAAAATAAAATCCTAATGCGATAGTAATAATTATTGATTGGATTGCAGAATTAAGGTTGTTGTTTATTAGTGAATGGTGAGCTCAGGTGACTGAGACCCCGGAAGCTAATAAAATTGCTGTATTTAATAGTGGGATTTGAAAAGGATTTAATGGGAAAATGTAAATTGGGGGTCAACATGATCCAATATCTATGTTAGGTGCTAAACTTCTATGAAAATATGCTCAAAAGAATGCAAAAAAGAAACAAACTTCTGAAATAATAAAGAGTATTATTCCTCATCGTAGTCCATTATATACTTTGGATGTATGAAAACCTTGAAATGTACTTTCTCGGATAATATCTCGTCATCATTGGATTATAGTTAAGATCATTAGTACCAATCCAATGAGAATTAGTTTATTTTCATAGTTATGGAATCATGATGATAATCCTGTTGTTATGAATAATGCTCTTATTGATCCTGTTAAGGGTCATGGTCTAAATTCGACTAAGTGAAAAGGGTTTCGAGTCAT